TGGAGAATATTCAAATACCCCAAAGAGCCAGCTATATTAGGGTAATTATGTTAGAGTTGAGCCGTATAGCTTCTCACTTGTTATGGCTTGGACCTTTTATGGCGGATCTAGGCGCACAGACCCCTTTTTTCTATATTTTTAGAGAGAGAGAATTGATATATGATCTATTTGAAGCTGCTACAGGTATGCGAATGATGCATAATTACTTTCGCATCGGAGGGGTAGCCGCCGATCTACCTTATGGATGGGTCGATAAATGTTTAGATTTCTGTGATTATTTTTTACGAGGAGTTGTTGAATATCAACAACTTATTACACGGAATCCCGTTTTTTTAGAACGAGTTGAAGGAGTCGGTTTTATTAGCGGAGAAGAAGCAGTAAATTGGGGCTTATCGGGACCGATGTTACGAGCTTCTGGAATACAATGGGATCTTCGTAAAGTTGATCCTTATGAGTCTTACAACCAATTCGATTGGAAAGTCCAATGGCAAAAAGAAGGGGATTCATTAGCTCGCTATTTAGTACGAATGGGTGAAATGAGGGAATCCATCAAAATTATTCAACAGGCTGTAGAGAAAATTCCTGGAGGCCCTTATGAGAATTTAGAAGTCCGACGCTTTAAGAAAACAAAGAATTCCGAATGGAATGATTTTGAATATCGATTTCTTGGTAAAAAACCTTCGCCCAATTTTGAATTGTCAAAGCAAGAGCTTTATGTAAGAGTGGAAGCTCCAAAAGGTGAATTAGGAATTTATCTGGTAGGAGATGATAGTCTTTTCCCCTGGAGATGGAAAATTCGTCCACCCGGTTTTATTAATTTGCAAATTCTTCCTCAACTAGTTAAAAAAATGAAATTGGCTGATATCATGACGATATTAGGTAGTATAGATATCATTATGGGGGAAGTTGATCGTTGAAATGATAATAGATAGGGTAGAGATAGAAACTATCAATTCTTTTTTGAAATCGGAATTATTAAAAGAAGTCTATGGACTGATATGGATTCTACCCATTTTGACCCTCCTACTGGGAATCACAGTGGAAGTACTCGTAATTGTGTGGTTAGAAAGAGAAATATCCGCATCGATACAACAACGTATTGGTCCTGAATATGCTGGCCCCCTGGGACTGCTTCAAGCTATAGCCGATGGAACTAAGCTACTTTTTAAGGAGGATATCCTGCCATCCCGAGGAGATATTCCTTTATTTAGCATTGGACCTTCTATAGCAGTCATATCAATTTTATTAAGTTTTTTAGTTATCCCTTTGGGATATCGTTTTGTTTTAGCCGATCTTAGTATTGGTGTTTTTTTATGGATTGCCATTTCAAGTATTGCTCCTATTGGTCTTCTTATGGCAGGATATAGCTCAAATAATAAATATTCTTTTTCAGGCGGTCTACGAGCTGCTGCTCAATCTATTAGTTATGAAATACCATTAACTTTTTGTGTGCTAGCAATATCTCTACGTGTGATTCGTTAAAATAGGATCTTCTTCCTCCAAAATCCATTGAATATTTATCTTCCTTTTCTTATTCTGTATTCGGGTTGGTAAGTTAAACTAGATAGCTATATGAGTGAAACAAAACAGCTTATTAATTTGTAGTAAAAAGAAAAAATCTCATTTCCTACGTACAAGAAAAAAGTTGAAGTAAACATAAGTAGTGTAAACTCTTTACCCCAAGGTTGAGATTTTTTGATTAGTCATCATATCTTGAAGCGGGCAAGAATAAAGGATTCGCGATATGGAATTCCTTTACTAGAATATTCCGAGTTATTACTATAACTTATAATAATAAGGGGAATCCATCAAAAATTAGTGAGGGGTTAGGAACACTAAAGTACATAAAGGATTAGTAATGAGGGAATCTAAGACATTAGAGATTTTTCCTCATAAAAGGAATCATAATAAGGACTTGAAATTGGTGGAAATGATCAAGTAGTACTTTCTTCGGATTCCGATCCAGAGTATGTTCCCTTTCACTTGTTAAAGAAATGGCTATCAAGAACGAATTAATCCTTTATTCCTTTTTTCTTTTTAAGTACCCTTCCCCGGGGAAAGAAGAATAGGACAAAAGATATGGAATGCAATACAAAAAAAAGATATTTATTTATTCTTTCCTTCCTCTATTCATATTAATACAGAATTCCTCATGAATTAATGCCTAATTCTTTTCATTTATTAATTGCTATAACGAGTGTTTTATTCCAAGATTAAGTTATTACTGAACAAAGAAAAATTTTCATTATATTATAAAGGACGAGATCAATTCGGAAGCGCTTTTTCTTATTCTAGCAGACGGAATTCCTTTGGTCTAATTTAGGACTTTCCAATCGATTTTATCTTACCTAATTCCATCTATGCCCAGGGGGATAATACCGAAACGAAACAACCCTTTCCTTTTTTCTGATCATAGAGAAGCCGTATGAAGCTAAGGTTTCATGTACGGTTTTGGAATAGCGGTGGGAACTGTGATGTTATCATCGACTATGATTATCTAACAGTTCAAGTACAGTTGATATAGTTGAAGCACAGTCAAAATATGGTTTTTTTGGATGGAATCTTTGGCGTCAGCCTATAGGTTTTCTGGTTTTTCTAATTTCTTCTTTGGCAGAATGTGAAAGATTACCCTTTGATTTACCAGAAGCAGAGGAAGAATTAGTAGCAGGTTATCAAACCGAATATTCCGGTATCAAATATGGTTTATTTTATCTTGTTTCTTACCTAAATTTATTAGTTTCCTCTTTATTTGTAACAGTTCTCTACTTAGGCGGGTGGAATTTCTCTATTCCCTATATATCCTTTTTTGAATTTTTCCAAATGAATAAAATGGTTGGAATTTTGGAAATGACAATGGGTATCTTTATTACATTAACTAAAGCTTATTTATTTCTCTTCATTTCTATCACAATAAGATGGACTTTACCCAGGATGAGAATGGATCAGTTATTAAATCTTGGATGGAAATTTCTTTTACCTATTTCCCTGGGCAATCTCTTATTAACAACTTCTTCCCAACTTGTTTCACTATAAATAAGATAATACAATAACAGTAAGAATATTTTCAACACAAAAGTTCTCTCAAACAAGAGAAAGAAACATACCTTTTTCATAGATATTTAGAATATGTTCCCTATGGTAACTGGGTTCATGAGTTATGGTCAACAAACAATACGCGCTGCAAGGTACATTGGTCAAAGTTTCATAATTACCTTATCCCACACAAATCGTTTACCTATAACGATTCACTACCCTTATGAAAAATCAATTACATCGGAGCGTTTCCGGGGGCGAATCCACTTTGAATTTGATAAATGTATTGCTTGTGAAGTATGTGTTCGCGTATGCCCGATAGATCTACCCCTTGTGGATTGGAGATTTGAAAAGGATATTAAAAGGAAACAATTGCTTAATTATAGTATTGATTTCGGAGTTTGTATATTTTGTGGTAATTGTGTTGAGTACTGTCCGACAAGCTGTTTATCAATGACTGAAGAATATGAACTTTCTACTTATGATCGTCATGAATTGAATTACAATCAAATTGCTTTGAGTCGGTTACCAATCTCCATAATGGGAGATTACACAATTCAAACAATTAGGAATTCGACTCAAAGTAAAATAGACGAAGAAAAATCTTGGAATTCAAGAACGGTTACTAATTATTAGTTACTAGGATTTTTCTAACAAAAAAGAAAAATCCAATAGTTTTTTATTAACTATAAAGAAAAACGAATAACTACTGCTTATTGCAAATTATTCCTGATTTAAAATGAGAGTAGATTTTCGTGATGTGATTTCTAACTATACAACTTATATACAAAAAAATATCCTAATCCCTTTTTCCTTCCTTGAATCTTTTAGTTTTAGTCAGTTCATGAAAAATTTTATACTATTAATTTCTTCTTATCCATAATGGATTTACCTGGACCAATACATGAGATTCTTGTGCTATTTGGGGGATTTGTTCTTCTACTAGGAGGTCTAGGAGTAGTATTACTTACCAACCCAATTTATTCTGCCTTTTCGCTGGGATTAGTTCTTGTTTGTATATCCTTATTCTATATTTTATTGAATTCCTACTTTGTAGCTGTCGCACAACTTCTTATTTATGTGGGAGCTATAAATGTTTTGATCATATTTGCCGTAATGTTCGTAAATGGCTCAGAATGGTCTAAAAATAAGAATTATTGGACTATTGGAGATGGGTTCACTTCACTCGTTTGTATAACTATTCTTTTTTCACTAATGACTACTATCCCAGATACGTCATGGTATGGAATTCTTTGGACTACAAGATCAAACCAAATAGTAGAACAGGGTCTCATAAATAACGTTCAACAAATTGGGATTCATTTAGCAACTGATTTTTATCTTCCGTTTGAACTCATTTCCATAATTCTTCTAGTTTCTTTAATAGGTGCAATTACTATGGCTCGGCAATAAGAAATACTTAGAATTAGTCAAAATTCTTAGAATTTCAAATCTAAAATAAATAACTAAAGAATCACAATTTTGATTTAGTAAAACCCATCTACTGCCAACAAATACCTTCTTTTCTCTTTTGTTGTGTAACTGTTCTATTCTAATTAATGGAATCGGTTCAATTCTTGTCCTCATATTGAAATGAATCGAGATTGATAAGGAGTTAGTTAATGATGTTTGAGCATGTACTTTTTTTTAGTGTCTATTTATTTTCGATTGGTATCTATGGATTGATCACAAGCCGAAACATGGTTAGAGCTCTAATATGTCTTGAACTTATACTGAATTCAATTAATCTAAATCTCGTAACATTTTCTGATCTATTTGATAGTCGCCAATTAAAAGGAGACATTTTCGCAATTTTTGTTATAGCCCTTGCGGCTGCTGAAGCAGCTATTGGACTATCCATTCTTTCTTCCATCCATCGTAACAAGAAATCAACTCGTATCAATCAATCTAATTTTTTGAATAATTAGACATAAAATCCTCTAAACAAAGGCGCACATATAATAATAATATCAAATATTAAGATGAATAGAAATCATCAAATATTAAGATGAATAGAAATCGAATACTATTTTCTTATTATTTTATTATTTTATAATATCTATTTTTTGATTAGGTTATTACATAGTATTCTTTTTTACTTATTGAATTTTTGCAATTCATTGATATTGCAATTTGAATATTGCAATAATTTATATTGAAAAGACGATAGCCAATAAATTGGCTAATTCGAATTCGTATGTACAATTCGTATAATTATGATTGCTGAAGCCAAAAATTCAAGTCTCTTGGCTCTTTTCACGCTTTCTCACAAACGGATTAAGAAATATATTGCATTATTTTATTTATTTGTTGAAGTTTGGATAAACCATTGCTTCGTCTGGTGTCTACAATACATATGACTCATATAGTACTAATTTCATTTTTACCAGATCGAAAATTTTTATGTTGAAAAGGAAAATTTATAGATCCAATGTCACATTCCGTAAAAATTTATGATACATGTATAGGATGCACTCAATGTGTACGAGCTTGTCCAACAGATGTATTAGAAATGATACCCTGGGATGGGTGTAAAGCCAAGCAAATTGCTTCCGCGCCGAGAACCGAAGATTGTGTGGGTTGTAAGAGATGCGAATCTGCCTGCCCAACAGATTTTTTAAGTGTCCGCGTTTATTTAGGGCCTGAAACAACCCGCAGCATGGCTCTATCTTATTGATACGTTACAAAAAACTCCACTTGAATCGTCTGATTCCTCTTTACCGAGGAAGCCTGTGCTCGCTTATTTCGAGCACGGGCTTTTCTGGTCAAAACGTATCTTCTCTTTATCACTTTATCATGAGTTATTTTCCTTGGTTAACAATACTTGTTGTTTTGCCGATATTTGCAGGTTCATTAATTTTCTTTTTACCTCATAGGGGAAACAAAATCGTTAGGTGGTATACTATATCTATTTGTTTATTAGAATTCCTTCTAATGACTTATGCATTCTGTTATCATTTCCAATTGGAGGATCCCTTAATCCAATTAAAGGAGGATTCTAAATGGATAGATGTCTTTGATTTCCACTGGAGATTGGGAATCGATGGACTTTCATTAGGATCTATTTTATTGACAGGATTTATCACTACTTTAGCTACTTTAGCAGCTTGGCCAGTTACCCGGAATTCGCGATTATTCTATTTCCTGATGCTAGCAATGTATAGTGGTCAAATAGGATTATTTTCTTCGCGAGACCTTTTACTTTTTTTTATCATGTGGGAGTTAGAATTAATTCCTGTTTACTTACTTTTATCCATGTGGGGGGGAAAGAGGCGTCTGTATTCAGCTACAAAATTTATTTTGTATACTGCAGGCGGTTCCATTTTTTTCTTAATCGGAGTTCTAGGTATGGGCTTATATGGTTCCAACGAACCAAGATTAGATTTGGAAAGATTAATTAATCGATCATACCCTGCAACATTGGAAATACTATTTTATTTTGGCTTCCTTATTGCTTATGCTGTCAAATTGCCGATTATACCCCTACATACGTGGTTACCAGATACCCATGGGGAAGCGCATTACAGTACATGTATGCTTTTAGCGGGAATCCTATTAAAGATGGGAGCATACGGATTGATTCGGATCAATATGGAATTGTTACCTCATGCTCATTATCTATTTTCCCCCTGGTTGGTAATAATAGGAGCGATGCAAATAATCTATGCAGCTTCAACTTCTCTTGGTCAACGAAATTTCAAAAAAAGAATAGCCTACTCCTCCGTATCTCACATGGGTTTCATAATTATAGGAATAGGTTCCATAACCAACATTGGACTCAATGGAGCTATTTTACAAATACTATCCCATGGATTTATTGGTGCTACACTTTTTTTCTTGGCGGGAACGGCTTGTGATAGAATGCGTCTTGTTTATCTCGAAGAACTGGGGGGGATATCTATCCCAATGCCGAAAATTTTTACCATGTTTAGTAGCTTTTCAATGGCTTCTCTTGCCTTACCAGGAATGAGCGGTTTTGTTGCAGAATTAGTAGTATTTTTTGGACTAATTACTAGTCCAAAATTTCTGTTAATACCAAAAATGCTAATTACTTTTGTAATGGCAATTGGAATGATATTAACTCCTATTTTTTTATTATCTATGTTACGCCAGATGTTCTATGGATACAAGCTATTTCATGTTCCAAACGCAAATTTGGTGGATTCTGGACCACGAGAACTCTTTCTTTTAATCTGTATCTTTTTACCAGTAATAGGAATTGGTATTTATCCAGATTTTGTTCTCTCGCTATCGGTTGACAAGGTAGAGGCTCTCTTATCCAATTATTATCCTAAATAATTTTTTTTTACTAGTCCGCTCTATATTCCATAGTGGAAAAACCAAATAATTCAGAAAAAAGTAAAAAAGTCTAATTAGATCTATCTCGAATTTTTGAGAACCCTTTGAGAAGGCGTTCAAGGGTTCTCAAATCAAACAAAAATGGAAAAACTTTCATTTCACGAAGGTTTTATGTTATGTAATCATTTAGATGGTAATGTAAATGCACCATAACTATGTAAACCTATTCCTAATAGATTGATACCAAAATAGCAGATCCAAATTATAAGAAATCCTATCGAAGCTACAAGTGCGGAATTCGTACCCTTCCAATTTGGATTTGTTCTACTATGTAAATAAATTGCGAATATGGTCCAAGTAATAAATGCCCAAGTTTCCTTAGGATCCCAATTCCAATAGGATCCCCACGCCTCATTAGCCCATACTGCTCCACAAAGAATACCTATGGTTAAAAGGGTAAACCCTAGGCTAATGACACGATAACTCCAAGAATCCAAACGCTCAATTAATTGATATTTGTAATAATTTGGAAATGAAGGAAAAGAGGTGTTTTTTTTTTTTAAAGCACTTCTTTTTACATAGAAATATTCAATCTCACTAAACTCACTAAAGAAAAATGTTTTATTTAAAACATTTTTTTTCTTTTCTAAAAAGAAATTGAAATTCTTTCGAAATTTAATGATTAGAAGAGCGGCGGATAATAAGGATCCGCACAAAAGAGTTGCATAGCTTAGTAACATCATACTGACATGCATCATTAACCACTGAGATTGTAGAGCAGGTACTAGTATTGTGGATTGATGCATTTCAGTTAAAAGACCCGACGTGGCAAAGCCTTGCGTTAAAATAGTACTTGGTGTAGTTATTGTGCTTAAATCATTTTTAGAGTTCTGTATCTTAGGAATCGTATGAAGAATATACAGAGCCCATGAAAGGAAGATCAATGACTCATATAAATTACTTAATGGAAAATGTCCCGAAGAAGCCCAACGAGAAACTAGGAATCCTGTTATAGAGAAAAAAGTAGCTATGATTCCTTTTTCTGACGAATCACGTAATCCCCCAAGTTCACGAACTAATAAGGTTATCAAATGAATTGTAATCACAATTGAAATGGTTGAGAAAGAGATATGAGTTAGTATATGTTCTAAAGTTGCAAATAGCATAAGGAGAAGGTCCCATTACAAAATAGGAAATTTCGAATTGAATCCATTTTCTAATCTATTGTATTCTTTTTCGAGAATGCCGCCACTCGGACTCGAACCGAGATGCTTGAGCACTGCTTCCTAAGAGCAGCGTGTCTACCAATTTCACCATGGCGGCTAACTTTAAATAATAGGGAAGTTAAAAGAATAATAGTTATTTTCTCGCAAATTGTCGAGATTGGGAGAGTCCATAGAATTTAGGAACATTAGAATCTTCATTAAAATGGACTTCGTTTGGTAGTATCATTGGGGATTTTTTGAACAATAAACTCTTGCTTTGCCCAATAGAAACAAAGCTTGAAAGAGTTGGAACTGTTTTTTCTCAGTTGCAATATAGAACTCATTTTTTTCTAATTAGTTTCTCATTGAAATAATAAAAAAAAAAAATCTTTCAATCTATCCATTAGAATTTCTATAATTTCATCATTAAATACAAAGAATTTTGGATTTTAGCAAAATTTCTAGAATGAAAGCCTTTATGCTCTTATTAATATGATTTACCAAGCCTAAACCTATTTTTTTGTGGATTTTTGATAAGATAGGTAGAAGTTGTAAGTCCTATTGCAAGAATACTCTACTTTTCATAATAGAATCCTCATAATAAAATATGAGGATTCTATTATGAAAAGTTCGTTGATAGGAAAAGAATACTTAGGACACAGTATACCAAAAACTTTTGTTCTATATATCAGAGGGGTTAGTTCTAAGAATATTGTACCGAGGAATTCGACACATAAAAGTACATTCATTAATTAATCCGAATTATTCATATTAAATAATTGGAATTTCTTTGGGATAGGTCAATTCAGATTATTCCAAAACCAGATTATTTGTTTGTTTGTTGCCCAGAAAAACCCTTTGGTTTTGGATGCTCGCTACCGCTGGAAAATGATCTTGATTTTGCTAAAGAATAAGATTGTACTATGGAAAAATAAGTCTTTTTCTTCCAAAGATTTTTACGAATACGCTTTTTTGACATCGAAGTACGTTTTTTTGGAACTGCCATTCAAAAAGGAGATTACTTTTTTCTAGTTGTATGTGAAAGACATCTATTGCCGCAAATCAATCCTTCTTTCTGTTTTTTCTTAGTATTTATACTTAGATACTGAACTTAAATTCAGAATTCTTTTTTACTTTATTTTCTCTAATGCGGATAAGACAAGAATTTTTTAGCATATTTTTCATATATATTTTATACTTTGTTTTAATAATTTTAATAATATAGAATATATACAAAGGTTTTCTATTTAAATTAAATCAATTTATATATTAAGTATACTCCATATATAGATCTACGGCCTATCCCCCATATAAGATGGGGGGATAAAAGGAAGGGAAAATTCAAATAGTTAATTAAGTTCAGAATGGTATTCCATAATGGAATTCCAATCAAAACAAAAAAAATACTTAGTCTCTTAAACAAGACATTCTAAAACTTAGGTAATTCTAGTCATTAGGATTTCAGTTCTATATTTCAGTTCTATATGAAGTAAGGAATATTCGATAATTTCCTATAAACATAGGTTTTCATTGGAATTCAATCAATCAGTTACGAAACATGAGAGCTGCTTCATCTTCATTTTAATAGAAAGAAATACAAAAATGAATAGAAAGTAAAATGATTCAATCCTTTTTTGTATTTTAACAAATATCCTTTTTAGGTAATAACTAGGTAACAAAGTTATTTAATTAACTTTTTGAATTTAACCAAGTAAACCCATTCTTCATTTTTGATTATTTCAATGAGAGAAATTTGGAAAAATGAAGAATTCCAGTATTTTGTCTTATTCTTATTTTTTTGAATTCCTTCAGAAAGAGATAAGAATTGGTTTGGTGAATCGGAAACAATTTTATTTTATAGAAAAATTTCAAGTAAAAATTGCAATTTCTTTTCTTATGGAACATACATATCAATATGCATGGGTAATCCCTCTTCTCCCACTTCCAGTTATTATGTCAATGGGGTTTGGACTTATTCTTATTCCGACAGCAACAAAAAATCTTCGTCGCATATGGGCTTTTCCTTGTGTTTTACTCTTAAGTATAGCTATGGTATTCTCAGTTCACCTATCTATTCAACAAATAAATGGAAGTTCTATCTATCAATATCTATGGTCTTGGACCGTCAATAATGATTTTTCCTTAGAATTTGGATACTTGATCGACCCGCTTACTTCTATTATGTTAATACTAATTACTACTGTAGGAATCCTCGTTCTTATTTATAGTGACGATTATATGTCTCACGATGAAGGATATTTGAGATTTTTTGTTTATATAAGTTTTTTCAATACTTCCATGTTGGGATTGGTTACTAGTTCCAATTTGATACAAATTTATTTTTTTTGGGAACTTGTGGGAATGTGTTCCTATTTATTGATAGGCTTTTGGTTTACACGGCCAATTGCAGCGAGTGCTTGTCAAAAAGCTTTTGTAACTAATCGTGTAGGGGATTTTGGTCTGTTATTAGGAATTTTAGGTTTTTTTTGGATAACAGGTAGTTTAGAGTTTCGGGATTTGTTCAAAATAGCTAATAACTGGATTCCTAATAATGGGATTAATTCCTTACTTACTACTTTGTGTGCTTTTTTATTATTCCTTGGTGCAGTTGCGAAATCTGCACAATTCCCTCTTCACGTATGGTTACCCGATGCTATGGAAGGACCCACTCCCATTTCGGCTCTTATACACGCAGCAACTATGGTTGCTGCGGGGATTTTTCTTCTAGCTCGACTTCTTCCTCTTTTCATATCCCTACCTTTAATAATGAATTTCATTTCTTTAGTAGGTACAATAACACTCTTCTTAGGAGCTACTTTAGCTCTTGCTCAGAGAGATATTAAAAGAAGCTTAGCCTATTCTACAATGTCTCAATTGGGTTATATGATGTTAGCTCTAGGTATAGGTTCTTATCAAGCTGCTTTATTCCATTTGATCACTCATGCTTATTCGAAAGCTTTATTGTTCTTGGGATCCGGATCCATTATTCATTCAATGGAACCTCTTGTTGGATATTCACCAGATAAAAGTCAGAATATGGTTCTTATGGGTGGTTTAAGAAAATACGTTCCAATTACAAGAACTACTTTTTTATGGGGTACGCTTTCTCTTTGTGGTATTCCACCTCTTGCTTGCTTCTGGTCCAAAGATGAAATCCTTAGTAATAGTTGGTTGTATTCACCCTTTTTTGGAATAATAGCCTCTTTTACTGCAGGATTAACTGCGTTTTATATGTTTCGGATATATTTACTTACTTTTGATGGGTACCTGCGTGTTCATTTTCAAAATTACAGTAGCACTAAAGAGGGTTCGTTGTATTCAATATCCTTATGGGGAAAAAGGATACCCAAAGGAGTGAATAGAGATTTCATTTTATCAACAACGAAGAGTGGAGTTTCTTTTTTTTCACAAAATATATCCAAAATTCATGGTAATACAAGAAATAGGATAGGGTCCTTTAGTACTTCCTTTGGGGCTAAAAACACTTTTGTCTATCCTCATGAAACGGGAAATACTATGCTATTCCCTCTTTTTATATTACTGCTTTTTACTTTGTTCATTGGATCCATAGGAATCCATTTTGATAATGGAGTAATGGATAATGGAATAACGGAGTTAACCATATTATCAAAGTGGTTAACTCCCTCAATAAACTTTTTCCAGGAAAGTTCTAATTCTTCCATAAATTCATATGAATTTATCACTAATGCAATTTCTTCTGTAAGTCTAGCTATGTTTGGTCTATCCATAGCATATATCTTCTATGGATCCGCTTATTCCTTTTTTCAGAATTTGGATTTAATAAATTCTCTTGTAAAAGAGAGTCCGAAAAAGTTTTTTTCGGATCAAGTAAAAAAAAAGATATACAGTTGGTCATATAATCGTGGTTATATAGATATTTTCTATACTAAGGTCTTTACCCTGGGTATAAGAGGATTAACTGAACTAACGCAGTTTTTCGAT